ACGTACCTACTTAACAAAGAAAAAACCTAAATTCCAAGAAATTTTATCTTCTACCAAGATATTCACCGAAGAAGCTGAAACTCTTTTGAGAGAAGCTATTCAGGAACAGATCGAACTCTTTCTACTTCAGGAACAAACATAAATGTAAATGGATCGTTTTTATTCTATTCTGAATTCAGAGAAATCCTTGATAAAGATTTCCGATTCGAATCATTCAAAAAAGGTATTTTATCCTTTTCTTTTATCCTTTCTAAAATATCTAAAATAAAGTTCTTCTTTTTTTTTTCTATTCTCTATCTAGAAGAATAGATAGAAATTGCATCCAATAGGATTTGAACCTATACCAAAGGTTTAGAAGACCTCTGTCCTATCCATTAGACAATGGACGCCCTTCATTCCTATTTTTGTATTCTTTTTTCAGAAAAAAAAAAAAAGAAAAAAGGATTAGAGGGATTTATGGAATACAATAAGAATAAGGATGCATATCAAAAAGAATAATGCATCTCATATGTATATCATATGAGATTAAGGAATGAATATATAGCGGGTAGCGGGAATCGAACCCGCATCGTTAGCTTGGAAGGCTAGGGGTTATAGTCGACGTTGGTTGATCATTTTTAACATCTCTAATTCAAAACCGAACATGATATTTTGATTTCATTCGGCTCCTTTATGGAAGATCTATGTATTCCCACCAGAGAAAAAATGAGATCCATAACATCTATGTCAGCTTTTTTTACGAATGCATCTAAAGCTACTTGCTTTTTAGATGATCCTTATAGAAGAGGGGGATTCTATCAAATCTTTCTAGTCTCTAGTCTAGTTACTTCGTTCCCTATTTCTTTTCTACTCGTAGGATCCTAAGGAAAATAATTTTGTTTCTACCGAGCTGAAAAAAGAAGCTGAGGGTTCTAGTAAACCAAAACCATCATTTTATAGCTATTTGGCTTCAATCTTACCCTTTTGCAGCGCAAAAATTGAAGATTTAGTTACGATTTCAAGTTTTGCACTATCATCCATAGATCCTTTATTCATACTCATTTAATTGGAAGAATTGAACCAATTAAAAAAAATTATGCTTCTCGACTCCATAATCCAATTTTTTTTATTAAAATTCTGATTTATTTTTGGATAGAAATCGTGAGAATGTATATTCTTTCCTCAAATGTCCTATTGAGGGGTAAAAGATTCAATCTTTTTAAGAAATAAAGTTTTTGATCGGAATATGAAATATGAAAAAAAAAAAAATGGAAAGACCCCTTAACTATTGAAGTTGTTAATAGAACGAATCACACTTTTACCACTAAACTATACCCGCTACATATTCATTATTGGATATAAATGGATCATTTGTCCAACAAAGTAATTAGACGCAGTCAAGATAGTATCAGAATCATGAAAATTCCAACATGAACACGTATTTTGTTCCGCCGCGGGCGGAATTAAAAAATTGAAAAAGAATAGGTGAATAGCAAAAAGTTTAGTCAAAATTGAATAATGTACTTTTAATAGTATACTAAATACTAAAGTTAGAAGTATTTTTTTTTCTAGAGAGACTAAAGACTCTAATTCTAATTGACTATAATTACTATAGAATTAGTATATCTATATAAAGTACTATAATATAGTAAATAGTAAGAATAAATAGAGAATCTCTATATATTTCATATAGATTTCAATCTAAATATAGAGAATATATTCTCTATTAATTAGATTAATCTAGATATAGAGAATTTTTTAAATAATTTATAAGAATTAGGAATGGCAATGAAAATGATTCTTCTTGTTTCAATAACAATTTTGATTCGTCGGAACAAAAGAAGTACTGGCCGGGCCAGTACTTATACTTAACCAGGCCGGGGAAATGAATATTTTGTACAAAATAAAATAAGTAAGGTATTCTTTCTATTGGAGAAATCTGTTTCGAATCATTGAAGGAAAATAAAGATTTTTATAAATCTTGACTTCACATGTTCAATCACATGAGAATTTTTCCATTTGGAATGGGGAGAGATGGCTGAGTGGACTAAAGCGTCGGATTGCTAATCCGTTGTACGAATAATTTGTACCGAGGGTTCGAATCCCTCTCTCTCCGACCCCCTGATCACTTGAGATTTTAGAATTGGAAGAAATATCGATTATTTTATTTTCTGAATATTTTATCTTTATCTATCATCTATTCCATATTTACCTATGAAAAAATCAAGGAAAAATGAATCTCATCTCTTTTTTTTATTCTTCACGCCCAGGATTACGCCCCGGATCATTAGATAAAAATCCGAAGATGAAGAGAGAAACAAAGAATATTACTACTGTGTAAACGAATAGTTTAAGAGTAAGCATTACAAATCTCCAAGATAAGATAAGATCATTTTTTTTTTTATTTTACGGAAATAGATCACCTTTTTTACGACACACACTATAAACTCTTTTGATATGACGCTCTAAAGATGAAAAAAAAAAAAGGAAGTTTTTTTTTTTTCATTTATTTTCACAAATTTCTTTCTTATGTAATAAGATTAAAATTCGTATTTTTTCGTTACGAAAAATTTCTTGCCATATCCATATCTATAATTAGGTATTGTATGGGATCGTCTAAAATAAAGGTTAGAACAAAAGAAATAAGCTGATTAGTTGATTAAAGATAAAGATCATCGTCCTCCTTCCCTTATTCAACTATTCAAATTCAATCTTAATAGAAAATAAAATAATTTCGTTTTTTGTTTTTGAATCGAGGGTTCCTAATGTCCAGACTTATCTGAATCTTATTTATGATCTTCTTTATTTTTTTATTTTCAGAAGAAAAATCTCATCTTTTTCTTTTTTTATCGAATAAATTTTTAATTGAATTAGGAATTGAATAGAGTCAGTTTTATCGAAAACTTAAAGCAGCTTGCCAAACAAAGGCTAAGAGAAAAAATAGTACAGGGATAACCGGCATAACGTCTACGATTGGATTGAAAAAGGCATAAGCCTCGGGCAATTTGGCGAATAAGAAACTACTCGAATAAAGGGTAGAATTAAGACAGATACAGATTAAACTAAAGATATTAAACATAACAAATATTCTTTTCTTGTTCTTAAAGATTCAAATTAAATTGAAATGATAATAAATTATCAGATTGTATTGAGTTGTTTTTCTGAGGAAAATTTTAAAATAAAAAGGCAGATAAAATAAATCAATTCTTCTTTTTCTTTTTATTTTACTTCTCCCCAATCAAGAATCCTTCCTTACATTCTCCAATCAAATAAGAATACAAGGGATTCTATTTTCATACAATATATTAATTGAATTCTAAGTAATGATCAATTAATCTTTTTGATTCTCTATTTATTGTGTTGAATCCTAGTGACAACATGTCCTATATTTCTTTTGGTTGGTTATTGACGAATAACCAATATTTATCTTAGTTTTTCTTAGACCAAATCAAAATGGGGCGTGGCCAAGCGGTAAGGCAACGGGTTTTGGTCCCGTTACTCGGAGGTTCGAATCCTTCCGTCCCAGATCGTTTGAATCAGAAACGAAAGATTCTTCTCTATTGAAATTGCAAATTTCATTCAACAATTTTCTGTTTAATGTTGGATATAATGTTCTTCAAGATGAATTATAAGAATGATTCATAGAATTCATGAATTCATATCTTTTTTTTTTTAATAAAAAGGAAAAAGAGGGATCTTTTATGATGAACAATCTCGAAAGATCTGTTGAAAATGTAACTAAGTTTGCTTAAAACTGATTTGTTTTTTTTTTTTTTTTTCATGTGATTTTTTATTATTCATATGAGAAAATATGGGAAAATTTGAAGTGAAATCCTTTCCGGCTAAACACTTATCTAAAAGTGTAGATTATTATGTATCGGTTTATCCAATGACTATTCATGATTCCATATTGAATCAATTGCATACGGTTCCAAATTAAAAGAAAATTACTAAGATTAGAGGGATGTTATGGTAAAACTTCGTTTGAAACGATGTGGTAGAAAGCAACGTGCGACTTGAAGGACATGATTAGCTGTGGATTCTGACATCCACCATTTTCTATACGAATGAAGATGCTCTTGTCTCGACATAGTTTGTTCTGCGAGTAACCTTATTTCATTTTTATTGAGTTGCTAAATAAATAAAAGATACTAATGGTATATACAAGGTAGAGCATATGATGAAGCTCGAGCAAAAATGATTGATTTGAATTTATCAAGGGGATAATCTAGGGTTAGTGACAATCAATAAGTTAGACCAACTTTGTAAATATATCATCAATATCTAAATATAGAGAAAATCTAAATATAGAGAAATGAATATAGATAAATGAAGAGGTTCAAAATTGAACAAGTTTGAAATGAAAAAAAAAAAAAAAATAAAATTTGTCGAGATTTGCAAACTTTTTCGATAAAGAGTGTATCACAAAGGAATCAATCTTTCGTATGATTTTTTCTTTTTCCGTAGAAAGAACAAAAAACAAAAGGTATGTTGCTGCCTTTTTGAAAAGAAGTAAGGATCACCAAAGTAATGTCTAAACCCAATGATTTCATAAAACGTAAAGCAAAGACAAAAAATTCCGGAACAAGGAAACACTATTTTTACTTGTCTCAACAATTCTCAACAATTGGATCAGAATGAGTAAAAAAAAAAAAATAGATCCGAAAGGAGACAAAAAAATAGGTTAGAGACAGCTCAAAAAATTCTAAGGATTTCCTTTCGAACTCTTTCAAAACTATCCAACTTGAGTTAGGAGTACAAATGAAATTTCTTTTTCTGTAAAGAAGGAAAAAAAAAGGCTCAAATTACAGTCTAATTCTTTATGGATCCATTTCTCTATCTATTTCTATCTATATAGATAGAAATAGATAGAGAAATTCTAGAAATTAGAATCATTTTTTCTTGAGCCGTATGAGGAGAAAACTTCCTATACGTTTCTAGGGGGGTATCTTTCATCTACATCTATCCCAATGGGCCATCTATCGAATCGTTGCAATTGATGTTCGATCCCGAAGAGAAGGAAGAGATCTTCGAAAAGTGGGTTTTTATGATCCGATAAAAAATCAAACTTATTCAAATGTTTCTGCTATTTTATATTTCCTTGAAAAAGGTGCTCAACCCACAGGAACTGTTTATGATATTTTAAGGAAGGCAGAATTCTTTAAAGAATTTCGAGTTTCTTTTGATAAAAAAAGAAAGGGAAAAGAAGAATCATGAATAAAAAAAGGATAGGGTAACTAGTACCCAATCTTTGTTTCATTTTTTCTTCAAAGTTTCTTCTTTTCTATTCATACTTCTTTTATTCTTATTTTTCTTCTTCGTATTTCTTTCTTACTTCTTTTTGTGGAACCCCCCCCAAAAAAAAGGGGGGTATTCTTCTTGTATTTGTATTGTACCTTTCTTTTTTTGATTAAAGAAAGCCGCTATTTTTTCTTTTTTCTATCTCTACCTTTTCCTTATTCCTTCTTTTTTTCCGCTCAAAGGTTGATTTTTTATGTTGTACTAATTCAACACAAATTTCTATATAATTTCTTGAAATTTGTTTTCTAAAAAGTCCATTCATATTGACAATGGCGTATCAAACAAATATAATTTGTTCGAGATAATCGTATATCGATATCGTATATAAATAGATCTTTTTATCCTCATTCCCTATTGGCTCTTTCCTTCACTTTAGTAAAATGAATGAGTTTGCTGGATTTTTTTTTTATTTCGATCATATCTACACTTCATATTGATCTGGGTTGCTAACTCAACGGTAGAGTACTCGGCTTTTAATTGCGACTATGATCTTTTACACATTTGGATGAAAGAATTCGTCTAGACTATTGGTAGAGTTTATAAGACTGCGACTGATCCTGAAAGGTAATGAATGGAAAAAAAAGCATGTCGTAAAAAGAATAGAAAAAGAAGAATTCAAATCTAATAATAGAAATAGAACGAGAATTGTTCTTTTTCTAAAAATTTGAAATTGTAGTAAAGTATTTTGGGTCTAGTGAATAAATGGATAGAGCCCTATGGCTCCAATTCGAGTAAGACAAAAAAGCAACGAGCTTACCTTCTTAATTTGAATGATTATCCGATCAATTTACTAATTATACGTTAAAAATAGATTAGTGCCTGATGTGGGAAAAGGTTCTCTTGTGAATTGTGAGTGGACCTTTGATTCTTTTTTTTTTTATTGAATCCTAATTATTTTTTATTGTGGATTGGAGACAGATGTGTAGAAGAAATAGTATAGTGATCAAAAAAGAATTTTTCCAAAGTCAAAAGAGTGATTGGGTTGCGAAAATAAAAGATTTTTACCCTCCTTTTCTTATTGTTATTCTAGTTATATTAACAAGGAAAATAAAACCAAATTGGATAGAAAGGAAAAAGATCTGTAGATTGGGCTCTCTGTCTTCGGGGTATATATTATATATTCTTGATTTGTTCTTCTTTTTCTATAATCTTTTACTTCTTACTTAGATTATCATTCTGTTTTTTACATCACAGTACAGTATAAAAGTAGATATTATTTAAAGTAATAAAGTAAAAGTCTAAAAAGTATAGACAGTGCATAGTCTATTCATAATAGACTCTATTAATAGAATTATGCCTTAGAATAAAAATAAAGAGTATTTTAGTCTAAAAGAAACAATAGACTACGTACAACATACACATACGCCGTTCTGACCATATTGCACTATGTATCATTTCATCATAAAAGAAGTGCCTCTCTTTTTTAGTTACAGTCGAAATGTATTTCAATGGCAGTATTACAAGGATATTTAGATTGAAAAAAGATAGTTTTCGGCAACAAAACTTCCTATATCCGCTACTCCTTCAGGAGTATATTTACTCACTTGCTCATTATCATAGCTTCAATAGTTTGATTTTTTATGAACCTGTGGAAATTCTTGGTTATGACAATAAATCTAGTTTAGTACTTGTGAAACGTTTAATTACTCGAATGTATCAACAGAAATCTTTGATTTCTTCGTTGAATGATTCTAACCAAAATGAATTTTGGGGGCACAAGAATTCTTTTTCTTCTCATTTTTCTTCTCAAATGGTATCAGAAGGTTTTGGAGTCATTCTAGAAATTCCATTCTCGTCACGATTAGTATCTTCCCTTGAAGAAAAAAGAATACCAAAATCTCAGAATTTACGATCTATTCATTCAATATTTCCCTTTTTAGAGGATAAATTATCACATTTAAATTATGTGTCAGATCTACTAATACCCCATCCCATCCATCTGGAGATCTTGGTTCAAATCCTTCAATGTTGGATCAAAGATGTTCCTTCTTTGCATTTATTGCGATTGTTTTTCCACGAATATCATAATTTGAATAGTCTCATTACTTCAAAGAAATCCATTTACATCTTTTCAAAAAGAAAGAAAAGATTCTTTTGGTTCCTACATAATTCTTATGTATATGAATGCGAATATCTATTCCTTTTTCTTCGTAAACAGTCTTCTTATTTACGATCAATATCTTCTGGAGTCTTTATTGAGCGAACACATTTCTATGGAAA